ATAGGGTTAGGGTCTTTGACTAGATGGCTGGAAAAGGCTTAAAAACGAGGAAATGCGGGTAAGCCTGATTTATGTTGGCTATCCACGAATTTCAATATGTGAATCGAGGGTTCGTACTCTAAAACTTATCTTATTTTAGCAATTGTTATAATTTATTCTCGAGGAAATCGTGCTTTTTCTAGGATATTATTATTCAGGATCTTATCGAAAACTTACAGCAGCCTGCCAAACAAAAGCTAAGAGAAAAAAAAACAAAGGTATGACCGGCATAACATCTACGATTGGATTCAAAAAAGCATAGGCTTCGGGCAATTTGCCGAAGAAAAAACTACTCAAATAAAGGGGCGAATTAATACAAATACAGATCAAACTAACAATATTAAGCATAACAGACATTTTGTTCTTGGAGATAATTGCATTTTGGTTGCATTTTTGATATAAGGAAAAAGAAGGAAAGTCAATAAGGTAGACAAAAAACCCTTCTTTTTCTTTGAATCCACCCAACCAAAACTCCTCCAATTCTCAAAGGAGAATAGAAGAAACCATACTTTCATACAATATCTTAATTGAATTCTATGTAATGATCAATAAATTAAATTGAGTTCTGTATATATATATATCAAAATCTGAGTACCGGTCTATTCTATTCTATTATTCTATAGATATAGAAGATCCATATTCTATAGATATGGAATTTCTCTAGATATTTTTTTTGGCTGGAGTTGACAAACAACCCAAAACAATATTATTGTTTCTTAGTGTCGATTAGAAATTGAAATGGGGCGTGGCCAAGCGGTAAGGCAGCGGGTTTTGGTCTCGCTATTCGGAGGTTCGAATCCTTCCGTCCCAGTACGGATCCGTTTCTCGATTATTCCCATATAAAACCCTATACATAATATAAAAATATAAAAAGGAAGGGGGGGGGTAGCAGTTAATCTATATTACTTTAAACATCTGTATCTGTTCTAATTTCATTAACAAATTATCACGTCCCCATATTCTACAGTTCATATTCTATATTTTCTATATTTATAGTAGATATAAAACATCTATAACAAACAGTGACAACAGTTCAGTCTAGCAGTCTATCTGATAGATAGGAGAAACCTTACCTATTTTTTTCTATTTTGATTTTCGTAATCTGATTAAAAGAATCAAAATTCAAATATTAGCTTACATTATTTTTTTATACATCTCATGAAAAAAGGATTTCTTTCTTCTTATTTATTTCTTCATTTCTTTGATCTATTTCAAATTTTTATTTGAAATTAGTGACGAGTCAATTCAAAAAGAAAGACTGGTTTTTCTATAAAGAAAGGCGATGTTTATTGTCCAATTTTCTTCAAACCCAATCAAATTAAAGTGAATTAAATAATGATGTTTAATTCAATATAGTTAATTTCATTTAGAAATCTTTTTTTTAATATTTTTAATGATTCCCTCTACGTGGAATCTTTGAAAAAGTAGGAAATCATTTAATTTATCTTATTAAGTCACTTGAAGATTCAAAAACTTATTCATTTATTTTATATTATTTATATATGTATATAATATGTAATATATTTACATATATAATAAGAATATATTTCTTTCTATTATCTATATATTCTATTAGTCTGTTAAATATGTTAAGAGTGTTGTCTTGCTAAGATTTTTTCAGAAAAATATTGTTTCGTGTATCATATATAGAAGAAAAAGTGTAGATTGCGATGTCTATGGACAGCTGAACCGATGACTATTCATGATTCCATAATTGAATCAATTCCATACCGGTTCCAAATTAGAGGAATGTTATGGTAAAACTCCGTTTGAAACGATGTGGTAGAAAGCAACGTGCGACTTGAAGGATACGACCCGTTGTGGATTTTTACACCCACCATTTTAGATTTGTCTAGAAATGAGGTGCTCTTGGCTCGACATTGTTTGTTCTGTTACACTTGAACCCTTCGTTTTTTGTCGGGGTTGTAAATAGTCCATGATGGAGCTCGAGCCGAAAGTATTAATTCATTTCTTAGGGGCAAGGATCTAGGGTTAATGCCAATCAACTGGAACAACTTCGTAAATATATGGAAAATAGAAAGGATCTAATTTGAGCAAGTTTCCAATTCAAAAGCAAAACTTCTTGAAATTAATCCTAATTTTTCGATTCAACGTGTATCATACTAGAACCAACCATCCATAGGATTCTTTGATAGAAAGAAATAAAAAAGGTATGTTGCTGCCATTTTGAAAAGATTAAGAAACACCGAAGTAATGTCTAAACCCAATGATTAAAAATAGGAATTAAAGGGTTTAAAAACAAGGAAACACCCTTTTAGTTGTTAATTCTCTCGATAGTCTCAATAACGGGATCCAACTAAAAAATCCAAATAGAATTTGAAATAGTTTAACCGGGATAAACGAAAGGGAGTAAAGACTACTCAATAAAGGAAATTCACTAAAGATTGTCCTTTGAACTATTTGAGAGTTATCCGACTTGAGTTATGAGTATGAGTGGTTTCTTTTTCATTTTTCAGGAAGAAAAAAGATTGGAATTGTAGTCTAATTTATTTTATAGGAATATAGGAATAGGGCCTGTTGTTATTTAATTTATTAGAATTTGATACATAGGCAAAACCCCGAATTAAATCATTTTTTCTTGAGCCGTACGAGGAGAAAACTTCCTATACGGTTCCAGGGGGGGTATTGTTCATCTATATCTATCCCAATGAGCCATCTATCGAATCGTTGCAATTGATGTTCGATCCCGAAGAGAAGGAAAAGATCTTAGAAAGGTGGGCTTTTATGATCCAATGAAGAATCAAACTTATTTAAATGTTCCTGTTATTCTATATTTCCTTGAAAAAGGCGCTCAACCCACAGGAACTGTTCAGAATCTTTTAAAGAAGGCAGGAGTTTTTAAAGAATTTCCGTCTAATCAAATGAAATTCAATTAAAGAACTACCAAGGGGGGTAGCGGCTTGTATATAACTTTGTCTTATTTTTTCTTTACTTTTTTTTATCCCCCCTTTCTTTTTACCTTTTTCCACTGTATTCTTTTCTCAACATTTATATTGACAAGAGTGTATTGAACAAATATAATTCTTCGTGATAAGTGAAGAGGGTCTATTAAATTTCTTTTGGTTCTGATTGTATCCATGTCTATATACCCTTTATTGAGTTGAAGTTTTATTTAATCAAAATTTTCTCGGGGTTGCTAACTCAATGGTAGAGTACTCGGCTTTTAAGTGCGGCTAGAATCTTTTACACATTTGGGTGAAGTGACGAATTCGTCCATACCGTTGGTAAACTTTGGAAGACCGCGACTGACCCTGAAAGGGAATAAACGGAAAAAATAGCATGTCGTATCAATGGAAAGTTCTGAGTCTATTTCATTCTTATCGGATTGGTACAAAACCCTCTTCGAATTCTTGGAACAGAACAAAATAAAGTTGGGTCGAATTATTAAATGGATAGGGGCCCACTGCGGCTTCAATTAATTATTAGAAAGAAAAAGCAACCAGCTTCTGTTCTTAATTTGAACAATTTCCCGATCTAATTAGACGTTAAAAAAAATTAGTGCCCAATACGGGAAGCACTTGAGTGAATTCTATTTTTTTAATGAATCCTAACTATTGACATTCTCGGTTATGGAATGAAGATGTGTGTGTAAAAGAAGCAGTATATTGATAAAGAAAGTTTTTTTCCGAAATCAAAAGAGCGATTGGGTCAAAAAATAAAAGATTTCTAACCATCTTGTTATCCTATAATATTAACACGGACGAATTAAACGAAATGAATGGAAAAAGAGAGGGTAGAGAATCTGTTGATAAGTTTACTTGTCCCCGAGGTATCTATTTTGACTAGAATACCTTGTTTTGACTATATCGCACTATGTATCATTTGATAACCCCTGAATCTTCTACCTTTAATTCAATAATTCAAATCAAAATTCAAATGGGGAAAATCCAAAGATATTTACAGCTAAAGAGATCTCAACAACACGACTTCCTATATCCACTTATATTTCAGGAGTATATTTATGTGTTTGCTCATAATCGTGCTTTGAATAGATCTATTTTGTCGGAAAATCCGGGTTATGACAATAAATACAGTTTACGGATTGTGAAACGATTAATTACTCGAATGTATCGACAGAGCCATTTTATTATTTTTTCTAATGATTTTAACAAAAACCCATTTTTGGTACGCAACAATAACTTGTATTCTCAAATTATATCAGAGGGGTTTGCTTTTATTGTAGAAATTCCATTTTTTCTACAATTACTATTTTGTCTACAAGGGAAAAAGAACAAGATAGTAAAATCTCAGAATTTACGATCAATTCATTCAATATTTCCCTTTTTAGAGGACAATTTTTCACATTTAAATTTTGTATTAGATATACTAATACCTCGCTCTGTTCATGTGGAAATCTTGATTCAAACTATTCGCCGTTGGGTAAAAGATGTTTCTTTTTTACATTTATTACGAGTCTTTCTCAACGAATACGAATATTGGAATAGTCTTCTTACTCCAAAGAAAGTAAGTTTCTCTTTGTCAAAAAGAAATCAAAAGTTGTTTTTTTTCTTATATAATTCTCATGTATGTGAATATGAATCTATTTTCGTCTTTCTACGTAACCAATCTTTTCATTTACGATCAACATCTTCTGGAGTTCTTCTTGAAAGAATTTATTTCTCTATAAAAATAGAACGTTTTGTGAACGTCTTTGTTAAAGATTTTAGGGAGAACCTGTGGTTGGTCGAGGAACCCTGCATGCATTATATTAGGTATCAAAGAAAATCCATTATGGCTTCAAAAGGGACATCCCTTTTCATGAATAAATGGAAATTTTACCTTGTCACTTTTTGGCAATGGCATTTTTCGGTGTGGTTTGGTCCAAGAAGGGTTTGGATAAACCAATTTTCCAAGCATTCCCTTACAATTTTGGGCTATCTTTCAAATGTGCAAATGAACCCTTCCGTGATACGAAGTCAAATTATAGAAAATTCATTTCT